ATAGGGTACCCCAACAACTGAATGAAATAGTGAAAGAGTAAATATTCGCCCGCGAAAATTTAATTTTATTGGATTGTTCAAGTTTAAGCGATCCGATACGATAATAAAGTAAAATAAGGATGAGGCTAGAAAAACTTTAATTATTTATAACTAGAAATATATATAATATAGATCTATTTACTTAATATAATATTTACTTAATATAATATAGATATAGCCAAAAAAGTCTGGAATAATTTCAAATAAACTCGATAAAATTTGAACGAATCCATGGATTCAACGTATTATTCATTACTTACATAGCTGGATATCTTAAGTAATAAGTAAGTAGTTTTCAATCTTTTCTTTTGATTCGCGAGGAGCTGGATGAGAAGAAACTCTCATGTCCAGTTCTGGAGTAGAGATGGAATTGTGAAACAACCATCAACTATAACCCCAAAAGAACCAGATTTCGTAAACAACATCGAGGCAGAATGAAGGGAATATCTTATAGAGGGAATAGTATTTGTTTCGGTAGATACGCTCTTCAAGCACTTGAACCTACTTGGATCACATCTAGACAAATAGAAGCGGGGAGACGAGCAATGGCACGAAATGTACGTCGTGGTGGAAAAATATGGGTACGTATATTTCCAGATAAACCAGTTACAGTAAGACCTGCAGAGACACGGATGGGGTCAGGTAAAGGATCCCCCGAATATTGGGTAGCTGTCGTTAAACCGGGTAGAATACTTTATGAAATAGGGGGAGTAGCAGAAAATGTAGCCAGAAAAGCTATTCAAATAGCAGCATCCAAAATGCCTATACAAACTCAATTTATTCTTTCAGAATAAAATTGTAAAATGAACGGCAAGAAGTCTTTCCTTTGAACTAACAAAAAGCAATTGCGGGTTTCTTTTTTGGACAAAGAATATTTCTTTTTTTTTTTCTACGCCCTTTTTGCATTTTAAAAATCGATTTAAAAATGATATGATCCAACCCCAGACCCTTTTGAATGTAGCGGACAACAGCGGGGCGCGAAAATTGATGTGTATTCGAATCATAGGAGCTAGTAATCGCCGATATGCTCATATTGGTGACATTATTGTTGCTGTAATCAAAGAAGCAGTACCAAATATGCCTCTAGAAAGATCTGAAGTGATCAGAGCTGTAATTGTACGTACTTGTAAAGAACTCAAACGTGATAACGGTATGATAATCCGATATGATGACAATGCTGCAGTTGTCATTGATCAAGAAGGAAATCCTAAAGGAACGAGAATCTTTGGTGCGATTGCACGAGAATTGAGACAGTTAAATTTTACGAAAATAGTTTCCTTAGCCCCTGAGGTATTATAAAATGCAATCGCGATATAGTTATAGTACAATTGACTTGAATGGGATTGATTAATTATTAGTAGATTATATCTCACGTATATACCTTTAACAATTTTAAAAGAGCATGCTTATTATATCAAAATTTTGAGAAACCACTAATTTTAGTTCATCATGGGTAGAGACACTATTGCTGATATAATAACTTCTATACGAAATGCTGACATGAATAGAAAAGGAACAGTTCGAATAGCATCTACTAACATCACTGAAAATATTGTTAAAATACTTTTACGAGAAGGTTTTATCCAAAATGTGAGGAAACATTGGGAAAACAAAAAATATTTTTTAGTTTTAACCCTGCAACATAGAAGAAATAGTAAAGGACGATATAGAACTCTTTTAAATTTAAAAAGGATAAGTCGACCCGGTCTCCGAATCTATTCTAACTATCAGCGCATTCCTAGAATTTTAGGTGGGATGGGAATTGTAATCCTTTCTACTTCTCAAGGTATAATGACAGACCGAGAGGCTCGACTAGAAAGAATCGGCGGAGAAATTTTGTGTTATATATGGTAATCCTTCGAATATCCAAATTAGATCCTAAACTTCTTTTTTGTGAAAAAAAAAAGCGAAAGGACGGGTTGTCTAATATCACTCTTCCTCCATTAGTTGATACACCAAGGAGGTTTTACCTCAGATGAAAGAACAAAAATGGGTTCATGAGGGTTTAATTACCGAATCACTTCCAAATGGTATGTTCAGGGTTCGTTTAGATAATGAAGACCTAATTCTAGGTTATGTCTCAGGTAGGATCCGGCGTAGTTTTATACGGATCCTACCCGGAGATAGAGTCAAAATTGAAGTAAGTCGTTATGATTCAACTAGAGGACGTATAATTTATAGAATTCGCAATAAGGATTCGATCGATTAGATAGCTTTTCTTTTACCGTTCAACATTATTTTCAGGAAGGTACACTTCCAGATTCCAAATTTCAAGAAACTTAGTTTCTTCCAAGAATCAATTCATAATTAAGTCATAATTAAGGTAAGGAATGAAAAATATGAAAATAAGAGCCTCCGTTCGTAAAATTTGTGAAAACTGTCGACTGATCCGCAGGCGAGGACGAATTATAGTAATTTGTTCCAACCCGAGACATAAGCAAAGACAAGGCTAATCTTTCGA